TTGATTCGGAATTGTGAAATCGGTGCATATAAATAAATTTTTTTGTTTTTTCCGTCTATGTCATTCTATCTTTGTTAGTGCTGTCTATAATGACTGATGAATCAATAACTTTCAATTGGTATTTTTTATTCTATTACGACGATATTCAGAAAAATTGAAACTTAGGTAAGTGTTTTATCAACATATGTACAAAAAAACATATCTAATTTAGCTTTTTAATGCCTACTATAACTAGTTATTTCGGTTTTCTACTGGCTGCTTCAACTATAGCTTCCGCTTTATTGATTGGTTTGAGCAAGATACGTCTTATTTAAAATTAATTGAATGAACAAACAATTCATAAAAATAAAATTTTTGTGAGATTACAACCATTCTATGATTCCTTTTGATGTTAATTGTCAATTTTTGGTCATTGAGATTAACGGATGATTCAGATTAATATTTAGAAATATATCTTATCTCTTTTTTTATCTCCTCAAAAAAATCGAAATGATTGAAGTTTCTCTATTTGGAATCGTGTTAGGTCTAATTCCTATTACTTTGGCAGGATTATTTGTAACTGCATATTTACAATACAGACGTGGTGATCAGTTGGATCTTTGATTAAATCAACAGATTTCTTTTTTTGATTGACCTCCTGCAGGGAGGAGGTCAAATTCTAGTTTTAGTTCAGCCTTCTTAAGTTATTTTAACACAACAAAGAAAAAAATCACGCCCTGTAGGATTTGAACCTACGACATCGGGTTTTGGAGACCCGCGTTCTACCGAACTGAACTAAGAGCGCCGCCTTTTTTGTGACAGAAGATACAACCGTAAAGAAAGGGGTTTTTATTTGTACCCTGAAAAATACATCTTCGATGTTTATAAGTTTATAATATAATAAAATGAAATGAAAAATTACATCCAATATTAATTGATCTCAATTAATATTAATTAATTCCTGGTTACTGCTCATAGAAGAAGTAATAGGTAGGGATGACAGGATTTGAACCCGTGACATTTTGTACCCAAAACAAACGCGCTACCAAGCTGCGCTACATCCCTTTTTTCAATTGTTGTACAGTGTCATTGTACAAAAGCCTTGTCTTGTTTTCCACATCGTTATTTTCTTATTTATCATAAAAAATCCCATTTTATTGTCATTTCTGTTCTTCTTTTCAGTCTCATATAAATAGAATATATACACAGGAAATTTAAAAAAAGAAGAACTATTTATCAGAAATGTTCATCAGGAAGAAAGAATCCATCCTATTTTTTGTTTTAAGGACAATCAAATTGGATCTACCGGTTCATTGTACATATATATTTAGTTTAGTTAGGCATTTTGTGTAAAAATACAAGCAACCCACAAATACAACATATGGTCGGTCATATATGTATTACAATAAAGAAATAAAGAAGGAGGATTTCCAATGCAAGATATAAAAACATATCTCTCTGTGGCACCTGTGCTAACTACTCTATGGTTTGTGTCTTTAGCGGGTCTATTGATAGAAATTAATCGTTTATTCCCAGATGCCTTGTTATTTCCTTTTTTTTAATTGAATTCTAGTTTTAAAATTCTAGTTATTGATGTCGGATAAAATAAATAAAATTAAAAAAATTGCGACGAATTTATCCTACTACATTTAGTATAGGAAGAAAAAAGAAAAAAAGAATATAAAATTAAAATGCATGGATCCTCCACATCGGGGTCTAAGATCAAATTAGGCAGTGTGGGTCTAGGATAGTCTGTGCGAAATAATAGACTAGAAGATATTTAACCGAAATACTAGGATTAAGCTAAGAATATTTAATTGAGAATTATAAAAAATTTTTAATAATTACATTATAGCGAAAGCTTTCGTTATAATGTAATTTTTAGTTAGTAGTAACTTCTATTGATTTTTTAATTTTATGTTCCTTTCTTCTAGAAGAGTTGAGTCAATCCAAAATACAAAGAAAGGGGGTTCATGGCCAAGAGTAAAAATATTAGACTAAGAGTTATTTTGGAATGTACTAGTTGTGCTCGAAACGGTGCCAATAAGAAATCACCAGGCATTTCTAGATATATTACTCAAAAGAATCGACACAATACCCCTGGTCGATTGGAATTGAGAAAATTTTGTCGTTATTGTTACAAGCATACAATTCATGGGGAAATAAAAAAATAAATGGAACAGAGCGTATAGGTAACTCAACCTCCCCAAGAGTAATAAAAATAGAAATAACATATATATAAATAACATATATATATATATAATATATATATAATACATACAACTAAAATACATACAAATAAAATCCTATTTCCGCCCAATAAATGAAGAAATAGGATTTTATAGATAAGGAATAAACCATGGATAAATCCAAGCAACCCTTTCATAAATCTAAGCGATCTTTTCGTAGGCGTTTGCCCCCAATTGGATCGGGGGATCGAATCGATTATAGAAACATGAGTTTAATTAGTCGATTTATTAGTGAACAGGGCAAAATATTGTCTAGACGAGTAAATAGATTGACCTTGAAACAACAACGATTAATTACTATTGCTATAAAACAAGCTCGTATTTTATCTTTGTTACCTTTTCTTAATAATGAGAAACAATTTGAGAGAGCGGAGTCTATTCCTAGAAATAGTGGTCTTAGGGCCAGAAATAAATAGGCATACTCTTTAATTATTAATTAACTCAAAACTCCAGAACTTAACATCAGATTGATGTTTTGTTAAAAAAAAATGTATAATCCAAATTGAATTGTTGGAAAAAATGAGGAAAGAAGAAAGAAATATTTTTTTTATTGAAACATGCCGGTTCATTCCTACTACTTATTTATCTTCATTATTAGTTTATTTTTCTTATATCTTCCCGGAGTTCATTCTCCGGGGAATTTTTTTTTTTTCAATAATTCCTGTATATTATTTTATAATATCCTTTATTTCATGACCTTATCTTATTGGAAATAATGTAAAGATAATTTTTATTTGATATAGCTATTTGTGCAGGTATTTTACGATTAATAAGTAATTGCCTCTTGTATAGATCATGTATTAGTCTACTATAACTATAGGATAATTCATTTTCACGAGTTACTGCATTTATTCGAGTAATCCACAAACTACGAAAATCTCTCTTTTTCCTGCCTCTATCTCGATGGGCGGAAACCAGGGCTTTCAGTTTTTGTTGAGTAATAGTTCGAGTAAGTCTTGAATGAGCCCCTCGAAAGGTTGATGCAAATAAACGAATTTTTGTTCGACGTCTCCGAGCTACATATCCTCGTCTAACTCTGGTCATTGAATCAAATTAAACTTTGATGAATAACTAATTGATTTCTGTTCTTTCAGTCATTCTTTTCCCTTCTCCTAATTTATTAATAGCAAAACGGATTATTCCAATATATAAAATAAAAATTCCAATGGCTTTTGCTTCTATAACCTTCCCAACCACGATTTCTTTATCTCAGGTATTTCATCGGGTATTTCATTATTTCGGTTGGAAATAAGAAATTCTACCGATACTAGACTAAACTAAATATATATAATAGTGGGTTCCATCGTTTCTATGGTTACTTCTTAAACGGTGAGGTCCTCTCTATACACCGGAGCCTCTTTCTTCATTTAATCAATGTTATTAGTAACTTGTACAGTTCACACTCTTTGGCTCTACCCATGAATTCTATAATAATAGGTCTTTTCACAATCAGAGCTATCCATACAGTGACGGTATTTTATTAAGAAAGTTAGCTAGGTAGCTGACCCTGTTAGTCCGTTATTTAAAGAATAGGAGCATAACCCTTTTGCTTCTTAAATACCTTTTACCCCGCTTAGTGAATAACTATTTGATTTGTTATCAATGGGGAATTGCTTCTCATGCCAAATTGAGGCGATTGGATTTGCACCAATAGAAACCATAAATTCCATACACAATGGGGGTATACAAAAACTCTTTGTTTTTGTTTAGATAGTAAGTAAAGTCAGTAGTATCTTTTTTTCTATCTATTTTATTCATTGATACTGGAAAAATTGTCTCGTTTGTTCGAGCTAATAATTTGAACGAGTCGCACATACACCCTAGTACACGTTCCTCGACGCTGAGGACATCCTCGAAGAGCGGGAGATTTGGTAACATTTCTAATTGGCTGTCTTGTCTTTCTAATAAGTTGTTTAATAGTTGGCATTTTGAATCTAATATATTATGGAATTAGAATGGGCTGGTTTAGATCGATCTTAACCTGATGATTCTGAATTATTTCTATTCAATTGAAGAAAATATTTTACCCCGGTAAAATATTCAATATTGCATCATGGAGAATTTCCATTAGGGTTTGTTATTCATAGATTTACACAAAATCCACAGTATTTTCGACCGCTACAAGATCAACAATGCCATGAGCTTGGGCTTCCGTTGCTGACATAAAAACATCCCTTTCCATGTCTTCGGATATAACCCATAAAGGATTTCCCGTTCTTTGTACATAAACCTTTGTGAGGGTTTCGCGAAGTTTCAATAGTTCTTCCGCTTCCAGGATAAATTCCCCCGCTTGTGCTTCCTGAAAAGAACTAGCGGGTTGGTGAATCATAACCCTGATGAATATAACATCACGAAAGGTTCTTCTATCTTGGTCAAAAGAAAGAATAACATAAAAAAGATAGAATTGAACAGCCGTACAGGCATTTTTGGTTCATTGCATACGGCTCTGCAATGGTATTTTCTTTTCCCTTCTTTCCGTCGAAGAAAAGACAAACAGAAGAGAGACAAAAAGAATCCATTTGATTCAGATTGTTTAATAATCCATTTACCACCCTTCCTTTCGTATTCCTTTCGGTAGGATTAAAAAAAAATACTATGATGGTTCTGTTGCTTTATATATTTATCTTATCTGTGATTTAGCAATCCCAAGGTTTTTTCTGATCCGATCAAAATAGGGAAAAAAGGATCTTTTTTGTTTTCTTACTCTTTATTTTATGAATAATATCACAAATAAATTTTTGATGTGTAAGAAAAATGGTTTGTGACGCTGAAATGAGTCTTTGACACATAATATCAAAAACAAATCTGAAATAACCTTTTTCATACTACTATTTCGATACATAATCTTGTGTTATGAAAAACAAAAAAAATTTGGTTTGTTCATATCGAACTTTAAGTGCCATGCTATTATTACCTATTATCTCGATATCGCGAAGGCATAGTCTCTTTTCTTTTTCCTAAAATAAAAAACACATTGGCGCCAAGCGTGAGGGAATGCTAGACGTTTGGTAATTTCCCCCCCGACCAGAATGAAAGATCCCATTGAAGCCGCCAATCCCATGCAGATTGTATGTACATCCGGTGGGACAAATTGCATAGTATCGTAAATGGCTATTCCGGGTATTACCCACCCCCCCGGAGAGTTTATAAACAAATAAAGATCCTTAGTATCATCCTCTATACTAAGATATACCATAAGACCAACAAGTTGATTCGAAATCTCGCTATCAACCTCTTGTCCTAAAAAAAGTAATCTTTCTCGATAAAGTCGGTTGATTAGGATAAAATTGTATCCCTTGGGAACCGTACATGCACCTTTGGATGCATACGGTTCAAAAAATGGCGAAAAAAGAATAACCAATGTGTTGATTTCAGCCCCATTTATTTTTTTGTACTAATTTTTGATAATGAAGGGACTTGTTCCTCTAGTTTTAAAGAATTTGTCCCCTTCCCTTAAAAAAATCCACTGAACTTATTGAACTAACTTTTCATTGATGTATTATTTCATCGAGATTGAAATCCCGATGTTATTTTCTTGTTCCTGAATGGGCCCCTTACATTTTTTTTAGGTTAACGCTCTACTCCGGGTAAAGATCTGTTTGAATTCCATTTGCACATATAGGGCAAACAATATCAGTACCACTCACTTCTTTTTGCTAAGACTTCATTTTTTCAACACTTTCCTATCTTTCATCAAATGAAACGATTGTATATTTATCGTGCTATTTTATTCATTCACAGTTTGATAGAACTCCTATGAAAAACGATTTAGAATACAAGCAGTAATCATATATAATAGATTTTCTATATTACCCATTTGATATGATATGGTATTTTATGAACGAAGCCTGGATATTTTATTATTATAATATAAGCTAACCATAAATTTTTAAATTATTTATCCCAAAAAATAAATTGATCTAATTGTACTTTGCGCTTCGAATTATTGATGGTTCAATCAATCTTTTTTCAGGCAAAACATAAGATATCTCGGTGGGGGGAGAGAACGGGTAAATCCCATATAACCCAATATGTCTGACAAGTCGCACTATACGTCAACCCAAACTGCATCTTCCTCTCCAGGACTCCGAAAAGGGACTTTTGGAACACCAATGGGCATTAAATTAAAGAAAAAATTTAAGTACTTTACTTTGATGCGGAAACGTAATAATGCAAAATTTATTATTTTCTTAATTTTGATTTTTTTTTATTTCTCTTTATTCTATTTTAATATGGATTTTCTATATAGATTGTAAAGTTTATAAGGGAAGACATAAAAATAAAAATTCTGACGAAGATATCGGTGGAACAGGTAACAAGTGCATAAATACGTGTTCCTTAAAAATTGACCAATCTACCATTGCGTATTGCCACTTATCGGGTATAGAATAGATCTGCTTCCATTTTTTCCTACGAACAAAATTGCTCCATTATTTCGAATGAAACGAAAGAAATATTAACCCTTGCTTTGCTCATAATCCACTGAAAAGGGTTAGGTACTCTAGTATATATATAGTATATAGTATATACGGTTTTGTTATTGCCAATGCGATAAAGTTACATAGTGTCTATTTATCCTTGATAAAGAGGTATTTCCATGGGTTTGCCTTGGTATCGTGTTCATACCGTCGTATTGAATGATCCTGGTCGGTTACTTTCTGTCCATATAATGCATACCGCTTTAGTTTCTGGTTGGGCCGGTTCAATGGCTCTATATGAATTAGCGGTTTTTGATCCTTCTGACCCTGTTCTTGATCCAATGTGGAGACAGGGTATGTTCGTTATACCCTTTATGACTCGTTTAGGAATAACCAATTCGTGGGGGGGTTGGAGTATTACAGGAGGAACTATAACGAATCCGGGTATTTGGAGTTACGAAGGTGTAGCGGGGGCACATATTGTGTTTTCTGGCTTGTGCTTTTTGGCAGCTATCTGGCATTGGGTGTATTGGGACCTAGAAATATTCTCTGATGAACGTACGGGAAAACCCTCTTTGGATTTGCCAAAAATCTTTGGAATTCATTTATTTCTCTCCGGGGTGGCTTGCTTCGGTTTTGGTGCATTTCATGTAACAGGCTTATATGGTCCCGGAATATGGGTATCAGATCCTTATGGGTTAACCGGAAAAGTACAACCTGTAAACCCGGCATGGGGTGCAGAAGGCTTTGATCCCTTTGTTCCGGGAGGAATAGCTTCTCATCATATTGCAGCGGGGACGTTAGGCATATTAGCGGGTCTATTCCATCTTAGTGTCCGTCCGCCTCAGCGTTTATACAAAGGATTACGTATGGGAAATATTGAAACTGTACTTTCCAGTAGTATCGCTGCTGTTTTTTTTGCAGCTTTCGTTGTTGCTGGAACCATGTGGTATGGTTCGGCAACTACCCCGATCGAATTATTTGGCCCCACTCGTTATCAGTGGGATCAGGGATATTTTCAGCAAGAAATATATCGAAGAGTTGGTACTGCACTAGCTGAAAATCTTAGTTTTTCAGAAGCTTGGTCAAAAATTCCCGAAAAATTAGCTTTTTATGATTACATTGGTAATAATCCAGCAAAAGGGGGATTATTCAGAGCGGGCTCAATGGATAATGGAGATGGGATAGCAGTTGGTTGGTTAGGGCACCCTATATTTAGAGATAAAGAAGGGCACGAGCTTTTTGTACGTCGTATGCCTACCTTTTTTGAAACATTTCCGGTAGTTTTGGTAGATGGAGACGGAATTGTGAGAGCCGACGTTCCCTTTAGAAGGGCGGAATCAAAGTATAGTGTCGAACAGGTAGGTGTAACTGTTGAGTTTTATGGCGGCGAACTCAACGGAGTCAGTTATAGTGATCCCGCTACTGTCAAAAAATACGCTAGACGTGCTCAATTAGGTGAAATTTTTGAATTGGATCGGGCTACTTTGAAATCTGATGGCGTTTTTCGTAGTAGTCCAAGGGGGTGGTTTACTTTTGGACATGTTACGTTTGCTTTGCTCTTCTTTTTTGGACACATTTGGCATGGCGCTAGAACTTTGTTCCGAGACGTTTTTGCTGGTATTGACCCGGATTTGGACGCTCAAGTAGAATTTGGAGCATTCCAAAAACTTGGAGATCCAACTACAAAAAGACAGGCGGTCTAATATAACTATAACGTTGTTCTAGCCTATACATTTTTTTTACTTTAGTTCTAATAAATTAGGAATCGCCACTTTTTCTTTGACTCTTTCTCCTTTCTTTATCTGGTAATCCCATCCGAAATAAATAGGTGTGAAAGCTATAATTGTAAACCACGATTGAATCCATGGAAGCATTGGTTTATACATTTCTATTAGTCTCTACTTTAGGGATAATTTTTTTCGCTATATTTTTTCGAGAACCACCTAAGGTTCCTACGAAAAAGTGAAATGTGTTTTCATTATCTCAATTGAAGTAATGGGCCTCCCATATTAGCATATTGGGAGGCTCGTTACTTCAATCAACTAGTCCCCGTGTTCCTCGAATGGATCTCTTAATTGTTGAGAGGGTTGCCCAAAAGCAGTATATAAAGCGTACCCCGTAAAGCTTACAAGTAAACCAGATATGGAGATGGCGACTAGGGTTGCTGTTTCCATTATTATATATATAATTCCAAGATCGCGATGGATCCACAACTACAAGAAGATCGTTTATTTACAACTACAACAGAATAGTATACAAAGTCAACAGATCTCAACCAAGGAAATAGTATTTATGGCTACACAAACTGTTGAGGATAATTCTAAAGCTAGGCCAAGACAAACTAGTATAGGTACTTTATTGAAACCATTAAATTCGGAATATGGTAAAGTGGCGCCGGGATGGGGAACTACCCCTTTTATGGGAATTGCAATGGCTTTATTTGCAATATTCTTATCTATTATTTTGGAAATTTATAATTCTTCCGTTTTATTGGATGGAATTTCAATGAATTAGGTTTCTAAGAGTTAGGAAATCCCATTTTTTCTCTTAAAAAATAAAAAAAATTTATTACAATTAAGATTTCTAGGCCGTTCTGGTAGTTCGACCGTGGAATTCCTTTGTTTCGGTATTTCCAGAATATGAGTGTGTGACTTGTTATAATTGATCCTATTGATAATACAGAGAATAGGTCTGTCATCTTTATAGAGATGATTCTATCTCGTCGGATATTTATATTGATATTAATATGCGGAGCACGGATATATAGAATAAATCAATAAAAGAAATATTCAAACTATGATTCATACCTATTATTTATTCAGACCTCGTAACCGGATTCAGAAAAACTAAAAAAAGGGGGTAAATCAAATGGATTTTCTTCCTTCAAAATAATGTACTTTGACTGAATGACAACCCCCTTTTTTATTTTGTTGAGTTATTAAATTTATCCTAGTCATTGAATAAGTGATCATCAAAAGGTTCTTACTCATAGAACCTTTAAGCTTAGTTTTTGGCTGTATTAAATCATCGTGGTTATAGTATGAATCTGAAGTTTCAATTGATTCATAGGGTCTCAACAAGAGAATTCCTACCAAATAAAATATAGTAAAATAAATTTGACTTAAGCAAAAAGAAACAACAAATCAATATAAAAAATAGGGGAAAAGAAGACTCAAGAGGCCTGTAAAAATATAAAGAAAAATAGATGAGCTGACTTGATATTGGCATTATCATCACAAAGAAAAGATTCTGGATTTTATTTCTTCGCATGTTTGAGACAGACTGAATCAAGTGTTTAATAAGTTTCAAATTTTCTATTACATATCCGTTAAGATCCATATTTATTTGTGTGTTTCTGCTTGAGCCGTACGAAATGAAATTTTCATATACGGTTCTCGGGGGGGGGCTTCTTGTTTTACCTATCTCAATAAAGTATATGATTGGTTCGAAGAACGTCTAGAGATCCAGGCGATTGCGGATGATATAACTAGTAAATATGTTCCTCCTCATGTCAACATATTTCATTGTCTGGGGGGGATCACACTCACTTGTTTTTTAGTACAAGTAGCTACAGGTTTTGCTATGACTTTTTACTATCGTCCCACTGTTACAGAGGCATTTTCCTCTGTTCAATACATAATGACTGAGGCCAACTTCGGTTGGTTAATCCGATCAGTTCATCGATGGTCGGCAAGTATGATGGTTCTCATGATGATCTTGCATGTATTTCGTGTGTATCTGACGGGTGGCTTTAAAAAACCCCGCGAATTAACCTGGGTTACAGGTGTAATTCTGGGTGTATTGACTGCATCTTTTGGTGTAACTGGTTATTCCTTACCCTGGGACCAAATTGGTTATTGGGCAGTAAAAATTGTAACGGGCGTACCTGACGCTATTCCTGTAATAGGATCACCTTTGGTAGAATTGTTGCGTGGAAGTGCTAGTGTGGGTCAATCCACTTTGACTCGTTTTTATAGTTTACACACTTTTGTATTGCCTCTTCTTACTTCCGTATTTATGTTAATGCATTTTTTAATGATACGTAAGCAAGGTATTTCAGGGCCTTTATAACTAACTTTATAAAGAAGACAAATCCTAGATATTTGTAATTGATTATCCATTTCTTGTTTTGGAGAGGAAAAATAGTATTTCATTGCTACAAATATGGATTATTGAAAAGAATAAGACATGTTATTTGGATATTTATCTTCAACTCTTGAAAGATTGTATTTTTTATTTGATACTTTGATACAAATAGTTGAAGTGGATTTTACAAAGAGAAAATGGATTATGGGAGTGTGTGACTTGAACTATTGCTGGAGCCATGCGGATATATCATTTTATCCGTCACATTGGAAATAACAATTAAATGTGTCTCCGCATCCAATCAATACATAAGTCTCGCTACATATATGTAGCGGAGGATAGACTGGTTCGCGCTTAAAGAGAATTTTTTCTATGATCATATTTGAATCTATGTCATGCATGAAGAGGCTTCGTAAGATCCCATAGAATAAGTGATTCGGCATGATCAAAATTATGTTCTATCTATTACACTTATTTATAGTATGGAAATGTATTCATTTCCTTTGCATTGATCTAGATCCATGATACTATCGGAGTTAAATAGGAGATCTAAGGAAGAACAAGGGCTAGACTTTATTAGTAACAAGTAAATCCTTTGTATGTAAGAAGACTCGAGATCTTGTGTGGATCTACACTAATTACATTACAAGCCGCGAGACAATCCAAAAAGCACTTGATTATGATCAAATTTGCAAGCCTACTTGGATATTGAGCATTTTGGGGGGGAATTCACAAAAAAGAGTGGCAACTCCATAAAATCCAAGAAAAAAAATATTTTCTTCTGACATGGAGTCATTATATACGTGTAGATATGGATGAAATCCTTTTGTATAGGGATCCCTTTCTATCATTCCTTTGATTCTTGCTCGAGCCGGATGATGAAAAATTATCACGTCCGGTTCCTTCGGGGGATGGATTCGTAAGAATTCACCTATCCCAATAACAAAGAAACCTGATTTGAATGATCCTGTATTAAGAGCTAAATTGGCTAAAGGGATGGGACATAATTATTATGGAGAACCCGCATGGCCCAATGATCTTTTATATATTTTTCCCGTAGTAATTTTAGGTACTATAGCATGTAATGTAGGTTTAGCAGTTTTAGAACCGTCAATGATTGGTGAACCTGCGGATCCATTTGCAACTCCTTTGGAAATCTTACCCGAATGGTACTTCTTTCCTGTATTTCAAATACTTCGCACAGTACCAAATAAGTTATTAGGTGTTCTTTTAATGGCTTCAGTACCACTAGGATTATTGACAGTACCCTTTTTGGAGAATGTCAATAAATTCCAAAATCCATTTCGTCGTCCAGTAGCTACGACAGTTTTTGTGATCGGTACCTTAGTAGCACTTTGGTTAGGCATTGGAGCAACATTACCTATTGATAAATCTCTGACTTTAGGTCTTTTTTAAATTGACTCAATCGTGACATCGTATAAGTATCTAGGGAATAGTTCCTTCAAAGTGAATTTTCCCTAGATACTTTATTTTAGTAAAAATAAATTTCCCAAATATTGAATAGATATTATAATTTAATGGATTCCGCGGAAAATTGGAAAATAAATAAATGAAATAATTTCATTGCAATATTGCAATGGGTTTAAAAGGAAAACTTCTTTTTAAGTGAATCAATCGCGAAGCGCTTTTCTAGAATGCTCAATATCTGATTTAAATCTTCTGTACGCAAATATTCAATTTTAAGAAGATCCTCTTGACTGTTACTCAAAAGGTCCAATAATGTATGTATATTGGACCTTTTGAGACAATTATAGGTCCTGGAAGGCAATTCTGATTGGTCAATAAAAATACATTTCAATGCAATTCCTTTTTTATTTTTCTTTAGATTAGAGAATCCATCATGAAAAGGAAGAAGGGGTAAAGTAAATTTGTTTTTATTTTCCTCTAAATTAATGTTTTCCTCTTCTGCGTGTAGAAAAGGAATAAATAAATCAATCAAATTACGAGAAGCCTCGTGAAGTGCTTCTTTTGGAGTTAAACTTCCATTTGTCCATATTTCGATAAAAAGGATCTCTTGTTTTTCATTTCCATTCCCATAAGAATAAATACTATGATTCGCATTTCGAACGGGCATGGATACAGCATCTATGGGATAACTTCCATCTTGATAGTTATTTATGGATTTCATACGATATCCACGATCTCTTTTGATTTGTAATCCGATACATAAATCCACGGATTCTGTCAGAGTAGCTATATGCTGTGTAGTGTCAATTATTTCCACGGAAGGCGGTGAGATGATATCTTGAGCAGTTATGCATTTTGGTCCTTTAACACAAATAAATGCGTTTTGAACTCCATATAGATTACTTCTCAATACAATTTCTTTCAAATTCATTAAAATTTCATGTACGGATTCTTCAATACCCACTATCATTGAGTATTCGTGTGGTACCTTATGAAATTTTGCACGTGTAATACATGTCCCTTCTATTTCTCCGAGTAAAACTCTTCGCATGGCAATCCCTATGGTATCTGCTTGACCTTTCTTAAGTGGGGACAGAACGAAACGTCCATAATAAAGACGTTTACTATCTACTCTGGATTCAACACACTTCCACTGTAGTGTTCGAGTGGATCCTGCTATTTCCTCTCGAACCATACTATATATTATTCAGATTATTAAATTATTTATTTCTCTTGAAATTTGTTCAATTATTCTTTTTATACACGTCTTTTTTTAGGGGGTCTACATCCATTATGTGGCATAGGGGTTACATCACGTACAAAACTTAATAGTATACCACTTCTGCGAATAGCTCTTAGTGCTGCATCTCTTCCGAGACCGGGACCCTTTATCATGACTTCTGCTCGTTGCATACCCTGATCCACGGCTGTACGAATAGCATTTATAGCGGCTGCTTGAGCAGCAAAGGGTGTCCCTCGTCTTGTACCTTTGAATCCCGAAGTACCCGCGGAGGACCAAGAAACTACTCGGCCTCGTACATCTGTAACAGTTACAATGGTATTGTGGAAACTTGCTTGAACATGAATAACTCCTTTCGGTATTCTACGTCCATTTTTGCGTGAACCAATACGCCCATTCCTACGTGAACCAATTTTTGGTATAGGTTTTGCCATATTTTATCATCTCATAAATATGAGTCAGAAATATACGGAGATATCCATTTCATGTTTTGACCTTTTATTTATTTTATATTGTATTGGCCCTTCATTTAAAAATAAAGAGTTCCTTTTAGGAAAAATTATCCTTGTCTTTGTTTATGCTTCGGATTGGAACAAATCACTATAATTCGTCTGCGCCTACGAATCAATCGACATTTTTCACAAATTTTACGAACGGAAGCCCTTATTTTCATATTGATGATTCCCCATTTTGAAATTCTGAATGTATTTCTTGAAATAAAAAATAGTTAATCGCTCGAATCCTTGTTGCGAAGTCTATAAATTATACGCCCTCTGGTTGAATCATAACGACTTACTTCGATTTTGACCCTATCCCCTGGTAGTATGCGTATAAAACTGCGGCGGATCCTGCCCGAAACATAACCTAGAATTAGATCCTCATTATCTAAGCGGACCCGAAACATACCATTTGGAAGTGATTCCGTAATTAAACCCTCATGAATCAATTTTTGTTCTTTCATTTTGGGTGTCCTCTTCTTGAAGTATACACTAATAGAGGAGTAGTCATATAACCCATTTTTATTCTCTTTTTCACGAATAAAAAGTGAGAGATAAAATTAGAATAAAAGATTACAGTATATAACACAAGGGTTCTCCCCCAATTCCTTGTAGTCGGGCTTCTCGATCCGTCATTATACCTCGAGAAGTGGAAATAATTGCAATCCCCATTCCACCTAAAACCCTAGGAATTCGTGAATAGTTAGAATATATTCGTAGACCGGGGCGGCTAATGCGTTTTAAAATAGTTTTATGTATGACTTTCCCAGTTCTTTTATGCGGTAAGGTTGAAACCAAGAAATGTTTGTGATTTTCCCGATGTTTTCTAACGTTTTCAAGAAAACCCTCTTTTAGAAGTATTTTAGCAATATTTTCAGTCATCTTAGTAGATGTTATTCGAACTGTTTCTTTTTTACCCATGTCTGCATTTCTTATCGAAGTTATTATCTCGGCAATAGTGTCTCTACCCATGATGAACTAGAATTGTTGTTGTCCTCTAATTTTGATATAATCAACATGTTTTTTTATGAATTATTAAAAGTATATACTTGAGATATAATATTTGATCTATTTCAGATACTCTACTATATCATAATCATAATTTTATTTACTAATATTTATAATACCTCAGGGGCTAATGAAACTATTTTGGTGAAATTCAATTGTCTCAATTCCCGAGCAATCGCACCAAAAACTCGAGTTCCCTTTGGATTTCCTTCTTGATCAATGACAACTGCTGCATTGTCATCATATCGTATTATCATACCATTTTCACGTTTGAGTTCTTTACGTGTACGTACAATTACGGCTCTAATGACTTCTGATCTTTCTAGAGGCATATTTGGCACTGCTTCTTTAATTACAGCAACAATAACGTCACCAATATGAGCATATTGGCGATTACTAGCTCCTAAGATTCGAATACACATCAATTCTCGAGCCCCGCTATTATCCGCTACATTCAAAAGGGTCTGAGGTTGAATCATATCATTATTTTTTTCTGCTCTTAAAGAGTGAAGGAAAGAAAAAAAAGAAATATTATGTGTCCAGAAAAATCAATAAAGAAATCTTTCTTATCGTATTTTTCATACCCAATCTACTTTTAGTTATAAACCTTTAATGGGCAATAACAAATTGAGTTCGTATAGGCATTTTGCACGATGCTATTTTAATAGCAGCTCTGGCTACAGTTTCTGATACCCCACTCATTTCATAAAGTATTCGGCCTGGTTTAACAACGGATACCCAATATTCGGGGGACCCTTTACCTGAACCCATACGCGTTTCTGTGGGTCTTTGCGTAACGGGTTTGTCGGGAAATATGCGTATCCAGATTTTTCCACCACGACGCGCATATCGTGTCATTGCTCTTCGTCCAGCTTCTATTTGTTTAGCTGTAATCCAAGCGGGTTCCAGTGCCTGAAGAGCATATCTTCCGAAACAAATACGATTCCCTCGATAAGATATTCCTTTCATCCTTCCTCTATGTTGTTTACGGAATCTGGTTCTTTTGGGGTTATAGTTGATGGCTGTTTCTTAATTCCATCTCTACTGCAGAACTGGACGTGAGAGTTTCTTCTCATCCAGCTCCTCACGAAACAATACTATTACTATTCTTGTATTACTATTATTGTATTGATATATATGTATTTTAAAATAATGTTAAACAATTTTTTGACTAATTTATTACAAACTTTAGTTATTTAATATTCAATCTTTATATATATATAATAGTTCAAAATAATATATAATAGTTCAAAATAATAAGTTGGATGTCTATTTATTTCTATGTATTTTTTTGATTGTAATGAATTTTTCTTTATTTATTTATTTTACCTTTATCAAATCACATAAAATTTTGTAATCTAAATCTAATAAATAAAGAAGAGTTTCGCAGGCGAATATTTACTCTTTTCTGCTTCATTTGTAGGGTTCAACCCATGTTATGATTGTTCAGAATAAAAAAGGTTCCTGGTTCGTTCCGCCATCCCTCCCAATGAATGATTAGGATTCGTTTTCCATGGAATCTTACGCAGTCACGGGTTCCGTCGTTCCTATAGCTTCTCTATTAATGATTAGGTCTGAACTCTGCAATGGAGCTACTAACTAAATGAGTTTATGAGTCAATCTTCTCAGTTTCTATTAACTCAAGCTCTTTATTTTGTCTTCCTATTCATATTAATTTAATGCTTTATCACATTGCTTTTTAGGAGATGATTCATAGACCATACATATTGGAATCCTATTCTATCCATTGATATTTTCCTTCTTTCTTTCTATCACCTTCCCATTTCTCCACATCCCCTTATTTTGGCTCCAAAATTCTTAATTTAATTAGATTTAGCGTAATTTTTTATAGAACAAAATTTCAGTTGCTACAACTATATGATCTATTGATGATATAGTGACTGCTTTGAGGGATCTCGATAATACGAAGCAATAAGTTGGTTATTAGTTTCTATAGTTATTAGTCCATAGTTCCGTAGTGTAGGGGTCAGTGTATTTATTTTTTAATCCCAACTCTAAAGAAAAAACCAACGAGTCACACACTAAGCATAGCAATTCTACCAAATAAAATATCGAATTTTTATTTAACCTTATAGAAATAAAATGAGTATTTATTGTTTATTTTTGATCGAGCGGAAGGAAAAAAATGCAAATTTTTTATTATATTACTCGTAAAATGGGTCTATTTAAGTTAAGACGGGTCCCTTAGAGTTTTGACCCTATTCTTCGTCTATAAATATCCAAATTTTTATACCTAATACTCCATAAATAGTTCGAACTGTATAGGAACAATAATCTATTTTAGCGCGAATAGTTTGCAGGGGTACCCTGCCCTCTCTAATCCATTCAACACGCGCAATTTCTTTTCCGTCGATACGTCCTGCAATTTGTACTTGAATTCCTTTTGTATCCGTTTGCTCAGTCAATTCAATAGCTTTTTTTATGGCCTTTCGAAAAGAAACTCTAGCTTTTAATTGTGAAGCTATATATTCTGCAAGAATATTAGGTTGTCCATAAGGTTTTTCCACCTTTGTGATAGCAATGTTGAGTCTACGATTCTTGAAATTTAACTTTTTTTGTACATTCATCTGT